GCTAGCGTAGCTTAACTAAAGCATAACACTGAAGATGTTAAGACAGGCCCTAGAAAGGCCTCGTAAGCACAAAGGCTTGGTCCTGACTTTACTATCAGCTTTGGCTAGATTTACACATGCAAGTCTCCGCCTCCCTGTGAGAATGCCCACAGTTTTCTGCCCGAAAACAAGGAGCCGGTATCAGGCACACTCCCCATCAGCCCATGACACCTTGCTTAGCCACACCCTCAAGGGAACTCAGCAGTGATAGACATTAAGCCATAAGTGAAAACTTGACTTAGTTAAAGCCAAGAGAGCCGGTAAAACTCGTGCCAGCCACCGCGGTTATACGAGCGGCTCAAGTTGATAGACATCGGCGTAAAGAGTGGTTAGGAAGTTCTTTAACTAAAGCCGAACGCCCTCAGAACTGTTATACGTACCCGAGAGCAAGAAGCCCCACTACGAAAGTGGCTTTATACCCCCGACCCCACGAAAGCTGCGAAACAAACTGGGATTAGATACCCCACTATGCCCAGCCCTAAACCTTGATAGCCCCTTACACCCCCTATCCGCCCGGGTACTACGAGCACTAGCTTAAAACCCAAAGGACTTGGCGGTGCTTTAGATCCACCTAGAGGAGCCTGTTCTAGAACCGATAACCCCCGTTTAACCTCACCCTCTCTTGTCATTCCCGTCTATATACCGCCGTCGTCAGCTTACCCTATGAAGGTGCCACAGTAAGCAAAACTAACATAACTCAAAACGCCAGGTCGAGGTGTAGCATATGAGGGGGGAAGAAATGGGCTACATTCCCTACTGTAGGGAATACGAACAATGTAATGAAACGTACATTAGAAGGAGGATTTAGCAGTAAGCAGAAAATAGAGCGTTCCGCTGAAATCGGCCCTGAAGCGCGCACACACCGCCCGTCACTCTCCCCAAGCCAACAGCACCCTATAAATAATTCATATTCCCGGTAAAGGGGAGGCAAGTCGTAACATGGTAAGTGTACCGGAAGGTGCTCTTGGAAAAATCAGAGTGTAGCTAAGCTAGAAAAGCATCTCCCTTACACTGAGAAGTCCCCCGTGCAAACCGGGTCACCCTGACGCCCAACAGCTAGCCCACCCATCAACCCCAAACCCACCCTATTTATACCCCCAAATACACATCCTCCTAATAACAAACCATTTTTCCACCTTAGTACGGGCGACGAAAAAGGACCCAAGAGCAACAGAGAAAGTACCGCAAGGGAAAGCTGAAAGAGTAATGAAATAATTCAGTAAAGCACTAAAAAGCAGAGACCGCCCCTCGTACCTTTTGCATCATGATTTAGCCAGAAAGCCTCAAGCAAAAAGAATTATAGTTTGATACCCCGAAACTAAGCGAGCTACTCCAAGGCAGTCTAATTATAGGGCCCCCCCGTCTCTGTGGCAAAAGAGTGGGAAGAACTTCGAGTAGAGGTGACAGACCTACCGAGCCTAGTTATAGCTGGTTGCCTGAGAACTGAATAAAAGTTCAGCCCTTCAAATTCTTCATTCCAGTTGGTTTAAGACCTTCCCACCGAACAAAAGAAGTTAAAGGAGTTAGTCAAAGGGGGTACAGCCCCTTTGAAACAAAATACAACTTTCCCAGGAGGGTAAAAATCATACCAATCTAAAGGTTCAATGTCCTAGTGGGCCTAAAAGCAGCCACCTCTCCAGAAAGCGTTAAAGCTCAAGCATTACCTAGCCAACCTTCTAATAAAGATAATACAATTTCACCCCCCTTTAAGCCTACCAGGCCGTTCCATGATATTATGGAAGCGTTTATGCTAATATGAGTAATAAGAGAATATACCTCTCCCCGCACAAGTGTAATTCGGAACGAACCCTTCACCGACCATTAACGGCCCCAAAACAAAGAGGGCCTTAGGCAAAAAATAAACAACTAGAAAAACCCCTAGCTCCTCACCGTTAACCCCACACTGGTGTGCAGACCGGGAAAGACCAAAAGAAAAAGAAGGAACTCGGCAAACACAAGCCTCGCCTGTTTACCAAAAACATCGCCTCTTGAGCCCTAAATATAAGAGGTCCCGCCTGCCCTGTGACCATAAGTTTAACGGCCGCGGTATTTTGACCGTGCAAAGGTAGCGCAATCACTTGTCTTTTAAATGAAGGCCTGTATGAATGGCATAACGAGGGCTTAACTGTCTCCTTTTTCCAGTCAATAAAATTGATCTCCCCGTGCAGAAGCGGGGATACTAACATAAGACGAGAAGACCCTATGGAGCTTTAGACGCCAGAGCAGACCATGTTGAACACCCCAAATAAAGGACAAAACTGATTGGTGCCTGTTCTAATGTCTTTGGTTGGGGCGACCGCGGGGAAACAAAAAACCCCCACGTGGACCGGGAGCACATTACCCCCACAACCCAGAGTAACAACTCCAAGCAACAGAACTTCTGACCAACTAGATCCGGCACATAGCCGATCAGCGGACCCAGTTACCCTAGGGATAACAGCGCAATCCTCTTTTAGAGCCCATATCGACAAGAGGGTTTACGACCTCGATGTTGGATCAGGACATCCTAATGGTGCAGCCGCTATTAAGGGTTCGTTTGTTCAACGATTAAAGTCCTACGTGATCTGAGTTCAGACCGGAGCAATCCAGGTCAGTTTCTATCTATGTTACGATCTTTTCTAGTACGAAAGGACCGAAAAGAAGAGGCCCCTGCTCTCGACATGCCTCCCCCTTACCTATTGAGACCAACTAAAATAGGTAAAAGGGCGTGCCCCCTGGCCATAGAGAATGGCTTGTTAAAGTGGCAGAGCCCGGACACTGCAAAAGACCTAAGCCCTTTCCACGGAGGTTCAAATCCTCCCTTTAACTATGCTCTCAACACTAGTTACCTCCATCCTCAACCCCCTAATCCTCATCGTGTTCATTCTTCTAGCCGTTGCTCTCCTTACCCTCGTCGAACGAAAAGTCCTCGGCTACATACAACTACGAAAAGGCCCAAACGTTGTAGGGCCCTACGGCCTCCTCCAACCAATTGCAGACGGACTAAAACTTTTTTTAAAAGAGCCCGTCCGACCCTCCACTTCTTCCCCCATCCTTTTTCTTTTTACCCCAATACTAGCCCTCACCCTAGCACTTACCCTCTGAACTCCCATGCCCCTTCCCTTTCCCATGGCAGACCTCAACCTTGGCATCCTTTTTCTTCTTGCCCTCTCTAGCCTCGCAGTTTACTCTATTCTCGGCTCAGGGTGGGCCTCTAATTCAAAATACGCCTTAATCGGGGCCCTCCGAGCCGTCGCACAAACCATCTCCTACGAAGTCAGCCTAGGACTAATTCTTCTAAATGCTATCATCTTTACTGGGGGCTTCACCCTACAGACATTTAGCGTAGCCCAAGAAAGTGTCTGGCTTATTCTCCCCGCCTGACCTTTAGCCGCTATATGGTACATTTCCACCCTTGCAGAGACTAATCGAGCCCCTTTCGATCTCACAGAAGGGGAATCTGAGCTCGTATCCGGCTTTAATGTGGAGTACGCAGGAGGCCCTTTCGCCCTCTTTTTCCTCGCCGAGTACGCCAATATTCTCCTAATAAACACCCTCTCTGCAACCCTATTTCTTGGCGCTTCCGTCTTACATATAGCCCCTGAAGCCACAACAACAAATCTTATAATAAAAGCTACTCTTCTCTCCGTCCTCTTCCTGTGAGTTCGTGCTTCCTACCCCCGATTTCGTTATGATCAACTTATACACCTCATTTGAAAAAATTTTTTACCATTAACCCTTGCCCTGGTAATTTGGCACCTCTCCCTTCCAATCGCACTAATAGGACTACCCCCGCAACTATAGCCCGGAGCTGTGCCTGAAATAAAGGGCCACTTTGATAGAGTGAATCATGAGGGTTAAATTCCCTCCAACTCCTTAGAAAGAAGGGGCTCGAACCCTACCTGAAGAGATCAAAACTCTTAGTGCTTCCACTACACCACTTCCTAGTAAAGTCAGCTAAATAAGCTTTTGGGCCCATACCCCAAACATGTTGGTTAAACTCCTTCCTTCACTAATGAATCCTTACATCTTAGCCATTCTTCTCTTTGGCCTAGGCCTTGGCACCACAATTACATTTGCTAGCACCCACTGACTTCTCGCCTGAATAGGTCTTGAAATAAATACACTAGCCATTATTCCCCTAATGGCCCAACACCACCACCCCCGCGCAATCGAAGCCACAACCAAATACTTTTTAACCCAAGCTGCTGCCGCAGCTACCCTCCTATTTGCAAGCGTCACTAACGCCTGACTAACAGGCCAATGAGAAATTCAACAAATTACACACCCCCTCCCAAGCACCATAATTACCCTTGCCCTTGCCCTCAAAATTGGCCTAGCCCCCCTCCATGCCTGACTCCCAGAAGTTTTACAAGGGCTGGATCTCACCACGGGCCTAATTCTTTCAACCTGACAAAAACTTGCCCCCTTCGCCCTAATTCTTCAGATTCAGCCCTCAAACTCAACACTCCTCATCATCTTAGGCCTTACTTCTACCCTTATTGGAGGCTGGGGCGGATTAAACCAAACACAACTCCGCAAAATTCTTGCATACTCATCAATCGCCCATCTGGGCTGAATAATCCTTATTCTACAATTCTCCCCCTCCCTTACACTCCTTACCCTTCTAACCTACTTCATTATAACATTCTCAACATTCCTCGTATTTAAACTCAGCAAGTCCACAAACATTAATACTCTTACTACATCCTGAACAAAAGCCCCCACTCTAACAGCTCTCGCTCCCCTCATTCTCCTCTCACTAGGAGGCCTCCCCCCTCTTACAGGCTTTATACCAAAATGACTAATCCTCCAGGAATTAACTAAACAAGGGCTCGCTCCCACCGCAACCCTAGCAGCCCTCTCCGCCCTTATTAGCCTATACTTTTACCTCCGCCTCTCTTACGCAATGTCCCTTACTATTTCCCCTAACAGTCTTACAAGCACAACCCCCTGACGCTTTCCTACCACCCAGCTAACATACCCTCTCGCCACTTCAACTGCAATAACAATCTGCCTCCTCCCTCTCACTCCTGCCATCTTGGCCTTATTAACCCCCTAGGGGCTTAGGATAGCATCCAGACCAAGGGCCTTCAAAGCCCTAAGCGGGAGTGAAAATCTCCCAGCCCCTGCTAAAACTTGCAGGATACTAACCCACATCTTCTGTATGCAAAACAGACACTTTAATTAAGCTAAAGCCTTACTAGACAGGAAGGCCTCGATCCTACAAACTCTTAGTTAACAGCTAAGCGCTCAAACCAACAAGCATCTGTCTAACCTTTCCCCCGCCCGCCTCTAAAAGGGCGGGGGAAAGCCCCGGCAGGGTCTAACCTACCACTTCGGATTTGCAATCTGACATGTAAAACACCTCGGGACTTGATAAGAAGAGGACTTGAACCTCTGTTCATGGGGCTACAATCCACCGCTTGACGCTCAGCCATCTTACCTGTGGCAATCACACGTTGATTCTTCTCAACTAATCACAAAGATATCGGCACCCTTTATCTAGTATTTGGTGCTTGGGCCGGAATAGTAGGAACCGCACTTAGCCTCCTAATTCGGGCAGAATTAAGCCAGCCCGGCGCGCTCCTCGGAGACGACCAGATTTATAATGTAATTGTTACAGCACATGCTTTTGTAATAATTTTCTTTATAGTAATGCCAATCATGATTGGAGGCTTCGGAAACTGACTGGTGCCCCTTATGATTGGTGCACCAGACATAGCCTTCCCTCGAATAAATAATATGAGCTTCTGACTCCTTCCCCCCTCGTTTCTCCTTCTCCTTGCCTCCTCTGGGGTTGAAGCGGGGGCCGGCACAGGTTGAACTGTTTACCCCCCGCTTTCAGGCAATCTCGCCCACGCAGGGCCTTCTGTCGATTTAACCATTTTCTCCCTCCATCTGGCCGGGGTGTCCTCTATTCTTGGGGCAATCAACTTTATTACAACAATTATTAACATGAAGCCCCCTGCCATTTCTCAGTACCAAACACCTCTCTTTGTGTGATCGGTCTTAATTACTGCCGTATTGCTTTTACTTTCCCTGCCCGTTCTTGCCGCCGGCATCACAATACTTCTTACAGACCGCAACCTCAATACAACCTTCTTTGACCCTGCCGGAGGCGGAGACCCCATCCTTTACCAGCATCTATTCTGATTCTTTGGTCACCCTGAAGTTTATATTTTAATCCTTCCAGGGTTTGGTATAATCTCACATATTGTTGCGTATTATGCAGGCAAAAAAGAACCCTTCGGATACATGGGAATAGTCTGAGCCATAATGGCCATCGGCCTCCTAGGATTTATTGTGTGAGCCCACCACATATTTACTGTAGGAATGGACGTAGATACACGAGCTTACTTTACTTCCGCCACAATAATTATTGCCATCCCAACCGGAGTAAAAGTTTTCAGCTGGTTAGCCACCCTACACGGCGGCTCAATTAAATGAGAAACCCCTCTCTTATGGGCCCTAGGCTTCATCTTCCTATTTACAGTGGGAGGGCTGACCGGAATTGTACTAGCCAACTCATCCCTAGATATCATGCTTCACGACACATATTATGTTGTTGCCCATTTCCACTATGTCCTCTCAATAGGGGCCGTATTCGCCATCGTTGCTGGTTTTGTTCACTGATTTCCTCTGTTTTCAGGGTATACGCTGCACGACACCTGAACTAAAATTCACTTTGGGGTTATATTTGCTGGTGTAAACCTTACTTTCTTCCCACAGCACTTCCTGGGCCTAGCGGGAATGCCTCGCCGATACTCAGACTACCCCGACGCCTACGCCCTTTGAAATTCAGTCTCTTCAATTGGCTCAATAGTTTCCCTGGTCGCAGTAATTATGTTTTTATTTATTATTTGAGAAGCATTCGCCGCTAAACGAGAAGTTTTATCAGTGGAACTCACAGCAACAAACGTAGAATGACTTCACGGCTGCCCCCCTCCTTACCACACCTTCGAAGAGCCCGCCTTTGTCCAAGTTCAACAAACTTGACTAGACTACGAAAAACCTGCTACCGCCCCCTCAAAACCCCACTAACGAGAAAGGGAGGAATTGAACCCCCATAAACTGGTTTCAAGCCAGGCACATAACCACTCTGTCACTTTCTTCATAAGACACTAGTAAAAGTGATTATTACATTGCCTTGTCAAGGCAAAATTGCGAGTTTAAGCCCCGCGTGTCTTACAACAATGGCACATCCCTCTCAACTAGGTTTCCAAGATGCAGCTTCACCTGTAATAGAAGAACTCCTTCACTTCCACGACCACGCCTTAATAATTGTCTTCCTAATTAGCACCCTCGTGCTTTATATTATTATGGCCATGGTAACAACTAAGCTAACTAACAAGTTTATCCTAGACTCTCAAGAAATCGAAATCATTTGAACCCTGCTCCCAGCTATTATTCTAATTCTTATTGCCCTCCCCTCCTTACGCATTCTCTACCTTATAGATGAGATTAATGACCCACACCTCACAATCAAAGCTATAGGCCACCAATGATACTGAAGTTATGAGTATACTGATTATGAGGACCTCGGCTTCGACTCGTATATAATTCCCACACAAGACCTAGCCCCCGGCCAGTTTCGTCTTCTGGAAGCAGATCACCGAATAGTTGTTCCAGTCGAATCCCCCATTCGAATTCTAATTTCTGCCGAGGACGTACTCCACGCCTGAGCCGTCCCAAGCCTAGGGGTAAAAATAGACGCCGTCCCTGGACGCCTAAACCAAACAGCATTCATCGCATCCCGCCCCGGAGTCTTTTATGGCCAGTGCTCTGAAATTTGTGGTGCTAACCACAGCTTTATACCTATCGTAGTAGAGGCAGTTCCGCTAGAACACTTTGAGAACTGATCATCTTTAATACTTGAAGACGCTTCGCTAAGAAGCTAAATAGGGAATAGCGTTAGCCTTTTAAGCTAAAGACTGGTGACCCCCGCCCACCCCTAGCGAAATGCCACAACTTAACCCCGCACCTTGATTTGCCATTCTAGTGTTCTCCTGATTAGTCTTTTTAACAGTCCTTCCCCCAAAAGTCCTAGCACACACTTTCCCAAATGACCCTACTCTCCAAAGCACAGAAAAACCCAAAACAGAGCCCTGAAGCTGACCATGACATTAAGCTTTTTCGACCAATTTATGAGCCCCACATACCTGGGAATCCCCCTAATTGCTCTTGCCCTCAGCTTGCCCTGAATTCTCTACCCCAAGCCCACACCCCGTTGACTAAACAACCGTCTCATCACACTCCAGGGGTGATTTATTAACCGTTTTACCCAACAAATCTTTCAACCCCTAAGTTTAGGGGGGCATAAATGAGCCGCCCTTCTCGCCTCCCTTATACTATTTCTTATTACCTTAAACATGCTTGGGCTCCTTCCCTATACCTTTACCCCCACAACACAACTCTCCCTCAACATGGCCTTTGCTGTTCCCCTCTGACTTGCAACAGTTATTATTGGTATGCGAAACCAACCCACCCATGCCCTGGGACACCTACTGCCAGAAGGTACCCCTACACTCCTAATCCCTGTGCTAATTATTATCGAAACAATTAGCCTGTTTATCCGTCCCCTTGCACTAGGGGTCCGATTGACCGCAAACCTCACAGCTGGTCACCTTTTAATTCAACTCATTGCCACCGCTGCCTTCGTTCTGCTCCCCCTTATGCCTACAGTGGCAATTCTTACCGCAGTACTACTATTTCTCCTGACCCTCCTGGAAGTCGCAGTAGCCATAATTCAAGCCTATGTTTTTGTCCTTCTCTTAAGCCTCTATCTACAAGAAAACGTTTAATGGCCCATCAAGTACACGCATATCACATAGTTGACCCCAGCCCATGACCTCTAACAGGCGCAGTAGGCGCCCTTCTCCTAACCTCCGGTTTAGCAATCTGAATACACTTTCATGATACAACCCTATTGGCCCTAGGCCTAATTCTACTCCTCCTGACTATGTACCAGTGATGACGAGACATCATCCGAGAGGGAACATTTCAAGGACACCACACCCCTCCTGTCCAAAAAGGCCTCCGATACGGAATAATCCTCTTTATCACCTCAGAAGTTTTCTTCTTTCTAGGTTTCTTCTGAGCCTTCTATCACGCCAGTCTTGCCCCCACACCGGAGCTAGGAGGTTGCTGGCCCCCTACCGGCATTACCCCTCTAGACCCCTTTGAAGTGCCACTACTCAACACAGCCGTCCTGCTAGCCTCAGGGGTTACAGTCACCTGAGCACACCACAGCATCATAGAAGGCCGCCGAAAAGAAGCAATCCAGTCCCTCACCCTGACCATCCTCCTAGGCTTCTATTTTACCTTTCTTCAAGCCATAGAGTACTACGAAGCCCCTTTTACAATTGCAGACGGAGTATATGGCTCCACCTTCTTCGTGGCAACCGGTTTCCATGGGCTTCACGTAATTATTGGCTCTACCTTCCTGGCCATCTGCCTTCTGCGACAAGTCCTATATCATTTTACATCTGACCACCACTTTGGTTTCGAAGCAGCTGCCTGATACTGACACTTCGTGGACGTTGTTTGACTATTCCTATACATCTCAATTTACTGATGAGGCTCATATCTTTCTAGTATTAAAGCTAGTACACGTGACTTCCAATCACTTAGTCTTGGTTAAACCCCAAGGAAAGATAATGAATCTAGTCACAACAATACTCATTATTTCTGTTACCCTCTCTACCATCCTCGCTATTGTCTCCTTTTGACTCCCCCAAATTACCCCCGACCATGAAAAACTTTCCCCCTACGAATGTGGCTTCGACCCCCTAGGATCCGCTCGCCTGCCTTTTTCCCTTCGCTTCTTCCTTGTTGCAATCCTCTTCCTCCTGTTTGATTTAGAAATTGCCCTCCTCCTCCCCCTCCCCTGAGGGGATCAGCTCTCCTCTCCTCTCATAACATTCACCTGAGCCTTCGCTGTTCTTATCTTACTAACCCTCGGCCTAATTTATGAGTGAGTTCAAGGCGGCCTAGAGTGGGCTGAATAGACTGTTAGTTTAAGAAAAACCCTTGATTTCGGCTCAAGAGCTTGTGGTTAAAGTCCATAACCGTCTAATGACCCCTACACACTTCGCCTTCTCCTCAACCTTTCTTCTCGGCCTAGCAGGCCTAGCATTTCACCGAACCCACCTTCTTTCCGCTCTTCTATGTCTAGAAGGCATAATACTCTCACTCTTCATTGCCCTTGCCATATGAGCCCTACAACTTAACTCCACTAGCTTTTCAGCCTCCCCCATACTTCTCCTCGCTTTTTCAGCCTGTGAAGCAGGCGCCGGTCTCGCACTACTCGTTGCCACTGCCCGCACCCACGGAACAGACCGACTCCAAAGCCTAAACCTTCTACAATGCTAAAAATTCTCCTCCCCACTATTATGCTTATCCCCACTATCTGAGCCATCCCAGCCAAACACCTCTGATCCACCTCCCTTTCCTACAGTTTAACTATTTCCTTCATTAGCTTAACCTGATTAAAATCATCCGCAGAATCAGGCTGGTCCTTCCTCAGCCCTTACATGGCAACTGACCCCCTCTCCACCCCCCTCCTCGCACTAACCTGCTGACTTCTTCCCCTAATAATCCTTGCAAGTCAAAATCACACAGCGTATGAGCCCCCCTCCCGCCAGCGCACCTACATCACTCTCCTTACATCCCTACAAATCTTCCTCATCATAGCCTTCAGTGCAACCGAAGTAGCTATGTTTTACATTATGTTTGAAGCCACCCTCATTCCAACCCTAGTAATTATTACTCGTTGAGGAAACCAGACAGAACGACTAAACGCGGGCACTTACTTTCTGTTTTATACATTAGCAGGCTCCCTCCCACTACTCGTGGCCCTTTTACTGCTCCAAAACAGCACTGGTACCCTCTCCCTCCTAACACTACAATATGCCCCTTCCGTACAACTTTCCTCTTTTGCCGACAAACTATGGTGGGCCGGCTGCTTACTCGCCTTTCTAGTAAAAATGCCCCTCTATGGGGCCCACCTTTGACTTCCCAAAGCACACGTTGAGGCCCCAATCGCCGGCTCCATAGTACTAGCCGCAGTTTTACTAAAACTAGGAGGCTACGGAATAATACGAATAATAATTATACTAGAGCCCCTTACCAAAGAACTCAGCTACCCCTTTATTATTTTTGCCCTCTGAGGAGTAATTATAACAGGCTCCATCTGTCTCCGCCAGACAGATTTAAAGTCTCTAATTGCTTACTCCTCAGTAAGCCACATAGGCCTCGTAGCAGCAGGCATTCTAATCCAAACCCCCTGAGGCTTTACAGGCTCCCTTATTCTAATAATTGCACACGGCCTGACTTCCTCCGCCCTCTTCTGTCTAGCTAATACAAATTACGAACGAACACACAGCCGGACTATAGTCTTAGCCCGAGGCCTTCAACTGGTTTTACCCTTAATAACCGCATGATGATTTATTGCCAGTCTTGCAAACCTCGCCCTTCCCCCTCTTCCAAACTTAATAGGGGAGCTAATAATTATTACCTCCCTATTCCATTGATCCTGATGAACAATTGCACTTACAGGGGCTGGGGCCCTAATTACTGCAGGCTACTCCCTATATATATTCCTCATGACACAACGAGGGCCCCTACCAGCACATATTATCTCCCTCGACCCAACATACTCCCGAGAGCACCTACTTCTAGCCCTCCATCTCCTTCCCCTAATTCTTCTAATCTTCAAACCCGAATTAATCTGAGGTTGGACCGCCTGTAGATATAGTTTAACAAAAACACTAGATTGTGATTCTAAAAACAGAGGTTAAAATCCCCTTATCCACCGAGAGAGGTTAATAACAACAAAAACTGCTAATTTTTGCCCCTTGGGTTAAACTCCTGAGCTCACTCGCCCCGCTTCTAAAGGATAACAGCTCATCCGTTGGTCTTAGGAACCAAAAACTCTTGGTGCAAATCCAAGTAGCAGCTATGCACCTCGCCCCCACCATAATAACCACCAGCCTAATCCTCATTTTTTTACTTCTTATGTTTCCCGTCCTTTCCTCCTTCTCTCCCCGCCCCCTTCCCCCCGACTGAGCCCTAACCCAAGTCAAAACAGCAGTAAAATGAGCCTTCTTTACTAGCATTCTTCCTCTCTGTCTTTTCCTCAATGAAGGCGCAGAAACAATTATTACCAGCTGAACTTGAATAAACACCCACACTTTTGACATCCACATCAGTTTCAAGTTTGATATCTACTCAATCATCTTCACCCCCGTCGCCCTTTATGTCACATGGTCTATCCTAGAATTTGCCTCATGGTATATACACGCCGATCCGTACATAAACCGATTCTTTAAGTACTTACTAATTTTCCTCATTGCCATAGTCATTCTTGTAACCGCAAACAATATATTCCAACTATTTATCGGTTGAGAAGGGGTTGGAATTATGTCTTTTCTTCTTATCGGCTGATGATACGGCCGCACCGACGCTAACACCGCTGCCCTCCAAGCAGTAATCTACAACCGCGTCGGTGATATTGGCTTAATTTTTGCTATAGCTTGAATTGCAACCTCCCTTAACTCTTGAGAAATACAACAAATATTCACACTGTCCAAAGACTTTGACCTAACTTACCCGCTTATTGGCCTCATTATCGCTGCCACTGGCAAATCCGCCCAATTCGGCCTCCATCCATGACTTCCTTCTGCCATAGAAGGTCCTACACCGGTCTCTGCCCTACTGCATTCAAGCACCATAGTCGTAGCAGGTATTTTTCTCCTCATCCGTTTAAGCCCAATGCTAGAAAACAACCAAACTGCCCTAACTATTTGTCTTTGCTTAGGGGCCCTCACCACACTTTTCACTGCTGCCTGCGCCCTCACCCAAAATGACATTAAAAAAATCGTTGCTTTCTCAACATCAAGTCAACTAGGCCTCATAATAGTCACAATTGGACTCAACCAACCCCAACTTGCCTTCCTTCACATCTGCACTCACGCATTCTTTAAAGCTATACTCTTCCTCTGCTCAGGCTCTATTATTCACAGCCTAAACGATGAGCAGGATATCCGAAAAATGGGAGGCATACACTACCTAACCCCTTTTACATCCTCCTGCTTAACCATCGGAAGTCTAGCACTCACTGGAACCCCCTTCTTGGCAGGCTTCTTTTCAAAAGATGCCATTATTGAGGCCCTAAACACATCTTACCTAAACGCCTGGGCCCTCTTCCTCACCCTCCTAGCCACTTCCTTTACCGCTGTCTATAGCCTCCGAGTTATTTTCTTTGTCTCAATAGGGCACCCCCGCTTCAACCCACTTTCCCCTATTAACGAAAACAACTTAATAGTAATTAATCCTATCAAACGCCTAGCCTGAGGAAGTGTAATCGCCGGCCTCCTAATCACCTCCAACATAGCCCCCCTAAAAACACCAGTTATGTCTATACCCTTTCTCCTCAAAGCTGCCGCTCTAATAGTAACTATTATGGGCCTTCTTACCGCACTAGAACTTGCTTCCCTAACCAACAAACAGTACAAACCAACCCCAAAGCTCTCTCCCCATCATTTTTCTAATATATTAGGATTTTTCCCAATAATCATCCATCGCCTCACCCCCAAACTAAACCTAGTTTTAGGACAAACCGTCGCCTCCCAAACAGTCGACCAAACATGGCTAGAAAAAATTGGCCCAAAAGCAACTGCCTCCCTCAGCCTCCCTTTAATTACAACAACCAATAATATTCAACAAGGAATAATCAAAACCTATCTCTCCCTCTTCTTCTTCACCTTCGGTCTAGCTCTTCTACTTTTGCTTTATTAAACAGCTCGAAGAGCCCCCCGACCTAGCCCCCGTGTTAACTCCAGCACCACAAACAGCGTTAACAACAACACTCAAGCCCCTAGTACCAAAACACCGCCACCAACCGAATACATCAGAGCCACCCCTCCAATATCCCCCCGAAAGACCGAAAACTCAGCAAACTCATCAGCTGAAACTCAAGCCCCTTCATGTCATCCCCCTCAAAACAAGCCCGCTGCCGCACACACCCCTAACACATAAGCCATTATTACCCCTAAAACAGGCCAACTCCCTCAACCCTCCGGGTAAGGCTCAGCAGCTAACGCTGCCGAATACGCAAACACTACCAATATCCCTCCCAAATAAATCAAGAATAAGATTAAGGATAAAAAAGACCCCCCATGCCCTACCAATACCCCACACCCTAGACCTGCCACCGCAACCAACCCCAACGCCGCAAAATACGGCGAGGGGTTAGAGGCTACCGCCGCAAGTCCCAGCACCAGCCCTAACAAAAATATAAACATAATGTATACCATAGTTTCTGCCAGGATTTTAACCAGGACTAATGACTTGAAAAACCACCGTTGTTATTCAACTACAAAAACAATAATGGCCAACCTCCGAAAAACCCATCCCCTCCTAAAAATCGCAAATGACGCACTAGTTGACCTCCCAGCTCCTTCAAACATCTCCGTTTGATGAAACTTTGGGTCTCTGCTAGGACTCTGTCTAGCCACCCAAATCCTGACAGGCCTCTTTCTAGCCATGCACTACACCTCCGACATCGCCACCGCCTTCTCCTCCGTTGCCCACATCTGCCGTGACGTCAACTACGGCTGACTCATCCGAAATATGCACGCTAACGGCGCATCCTTCTTCTTCATTTGTATTTACCTTCACATCGGCCGAGGCCTGTACTATGGCTCCTACCTATATAAAGAAACCTGAAATATTGGAGTAATCCTCCTCCTTTTAACTATAATAACAGCTTTCGTGGGCTACGTCCTCCCGTGAGGACAAATGTCATTCTGGGGCGCTACCGTCATCACAAACCTCCTTTCCGCAGTCCCTTACATCGGCAATTCTTTAGTCCAATGAATCTGAGGGGGGTTCTCCGTAGACAACGCCACCCTAACTCGCTTTTTCGCCTTTCACTTCCTCCTCCCCTTCATTATTGCGGCTGCAACAATAGTTCACCTTATTTTTTTACACGAAACCGGGTCTAACAACCCCATGGGTCTAAACTCAGACTCCGACAAAATCTCCTTTCATCCCTACTTCTCCTATAAAGACCTGTTGGGGTTTGCAGTCCTCTTAATTGCTCTCATCTCTCTAGCCCTTTTCTCCCCCAACCTGCTCGGAGACCCCGACAACTTCACCCCTGCAAACCCCTTAGTCACCCCACCCCACATCAAACCCGAATGGTACTTTCTATTTGCCTACGCCATCCTCCGCTCGATCCCTAACAAACTTGGAGGTGTTCTCGCCCTCCTATTTTCAATTCTCGTTTTAATAATTGTGCCCATTCTTCACACCTCTAAACAACGAGGCTTAACTTTCCGCCCTATCACACAATTTCTCTTCTGACTTCTAGTTGCAGACGTCGCTATCCTCACCTGAATTGGAGGCATGCCCGTCGAACACCCCTTCGTTATCATCGGGCAAATCGCCTCTTTCCTCTACTTTTTCCTTTTTCTCGTCCTCGCCCCCCTCGCCGGCTGACTAGAAAACAAAATCCTTGAATGACACTGCATTAGTAGCTCAGCGCCAGAGCGCCGGTCTTGTAAACCGGACGTCGAAGGTTAAAGTCCTTCCTACTGCTTCAAAGAAAAGGGATTTTAACCCCTACCCCTAGCTCCCAAAGCCAGGATCCTAATTTAGACTATTCCTTGCCGAGCTCTGCCCTCGATGTAAACGTTGTGCATATATGTATTAACACCATCATTCTATATCAAACATATCCTATATATAAAGACATAATATTTACAAGGACATAGATATGTCCCCCACATATTTGTTTAGTACATATACCTAAGGGGTACATAAACCATAACTGGTGTATTCCAATTAATTTTAGTTATTTACTGAACGATAGTTTAAGACCGATCACACCTCTCACATAGTCAAGATATACCAAGTACCCACCATCCTATTCATTTACAATATTTAATGTAGTAAGAGCCCACCATCAGTTGATTCCTCAATGTTAACGGTTCTTGAAGGTGAGGGACAAGTATTTGTGGGGGTTTCTCTCAGTGAATTATTCCTGGCATCTGGTTCCTATTTCAGGTCCAATAATTGTTATAATCCCCCATACTTTCATCGACGCTTGCATAAGTTAATGGTGGTAATACATACTCCTCGTTACCCACCATGCCGGGCGTTCTTTCCAGGGTGTGGGGGGTTCCTTTTTTTTTTCTCCTTTCATTTGGCATCTCAGAGTGCATACAGAAATGACAGACAAGGTTGAACATTTTCCTTGCTTGAAGTAAATAGTATGAATGATAAAAGATATTAATAGAAGAATTGCATAACTGATATCAAGAGCATAAAGTTTAGTCAGATATTCAAATTTTCCCCTAACTTTCCTATTATCCCCCCGGTTTCTGCGCGTTAAACCCCCCCTACCCCCCTAAACTCCTAAGATCTCTAAGACTCCTGTAAACCCCCCGGAAACAGGAAAAGCTCTAGAAGTGTTTCTTACACTCAATATGTACAGACATGTCTATTATACGGGTTTTGTTTGATCTGTATATTACACTATTGCAATATTGCACAT